TACAACAAACAATTAATTATAACAAATATAAAAATTCTAAACTTAAATTAAATAATATTAAATTTAAATATTATTAAATAATATCATAGTAATATATAGTAATTAATAAAATATTCTTATTCGAAACGCCCTGTGATCTTCAACCAATTCTGCGCTTCAATATAATTACCAGGAGTAAGCGCTAGAGCTTGTTTCCAATATTCGGCAGCTTGATCGAACCAAGCTTCCGCAATTTCAGAATCTCCTTGTCGAATGGCCTGTTCTCCCCGGTCAGAATAGGTGGGTAAATTCCTTCCCTTAGAACCGTACTTGAGAGTTTCCGACCTCATACGGCTCAGCAGTCAAGTTCTCAAGTTCTTTTGGTGTCCCTTTTTTTAATCTACCATATCTAATTGAATGAGATTTCTCGTGGATCTATCCCATTTTTTTCTCTCGAGTTAACCAAAAGAAAAAGAGGTTGGTTATGGTTATAAGTTTCAAACTTGAATTTTACTTACTAATTTAATCAGTTTTCTCTTTTCTCCCACCTTCGTAAAGCGCATAGGCATTTCCACTATCATTAGAGTTTTCTAAAAAGGTAACTATCTCGGTTTCATATATGAATTTATATAGAATCCGTGAAAAAACCTTTCCCTTCTAATTACTAATTAGAAGAAGGAAAAGGCTTACTATCTTTGGGATCTGATGCTACACCGCTGCTCAATACCTTAGGGGATCAACTCTATTACATAAGTTGATTCCTAACTTTTATCTCATATCATGACATAAATAAGCAGTCCTTATTGTATCGGCCCAAAACCTCACGAATTGATCTTTACGGCGCTTCCTCTATCAATTAGATCCTTTATCCATAGAATTATCTAGGCATACCTATTTCTTCCTATTTCAAATTCTAAAATTCTATGAAGTTTATTTCTTTGCTACAGCTGATAAAAATCGTTGTTTTGGACGATAGATATGTAGAAAGCCTATTTTTTCTAGTATTTATTAACAGATTTGCTCTTTTTTTCCCTTTCTATAGTGGAGATAGTCGCACGTAATGACAGATCACGGCCATATTATTAAAAGCTTGTGGTAAGAATGGGTTTCGCTCTAGTGCACGAAAATAATATTCCAAAGCTTTCGTATGTTCTCCGTTTCTTGTGTGGATAAGGCCTATGTTATAGAGTATATAACTTCGATCATAGGGATCAATTTCTAGTCGCATAGCTTCATAATAATTCTGTAAAGCTTCTGCATAATTTCCTTCGGATTGAGCGGACATCCGTTACGGTCGTCATTCGATTTAAAGAATCTCCGTTTCAGAACCGTACATGAGATTTTCATCTCATACGGCTCCTCCTTTATGTACATAATCAGAATAATACATGGAATCAAAAAAGATTTAAATATTCTCATTATAAACTGAGCGGGGCTGGTGTTTTTACAAAAAATCTCTAGCCAACCTTCTTGTAAAAGATCTTTCCTTAACATCTAGTATGTTGGTACTAGATAAAATAAAAAAAGGTGACTCCAGCAATTTCTTTGTCTTAAACGCATCTTAATTTTCAGGAATAAGTCACTTCAACAGTCTTAGATGGTTATACGGGTATCCAAAACACGAACGAGATGGATGTTTGTTGTCCCAACCATTCTTGTTAATCCCGATCCTGATAAGGAAAAGGGATAATTTATAACAAAGTTTTCGTGTTGTTGATTCCTAGGAGTAGTGCCTCTTCCTCTATGCCTCCTATTAGTACTAGTGGAGTAAGTTTGACCTAACCCATAGGTGTAACCTTTCGCTCAATACTCTAGAATCGACAATTGAAGCATTTGAGGTTGCATTAATCGGGGATACACGACAGAAGGGCTTGTTTTATTTACAAACTTCACCTTCAACAAGCGTAGATTTATTTCAATAATCTTTTTCTTTCTATCCTGAATAATAATGTGTCTTTCTACTAAGAGTGGTAAAAAATATAAATAACTAAATTAAATTTTAAATTCTAAAATAAAGAAAAATTTAAAATAAATAAATCAAAAATACAATAATCAAATCGCACCATCTCTGTAATAGGCGAATGCCTCTTTCTCGCCCGAAGTTGTCGGAATTATTCGTAATAAGATATTGGCTACAATTGAAAAGGTCTTATCAATAAAATTTCCATTTATTCGAGATCTAGACATAGGCAGAAATTCATTCTATAATTTCTTTTAATTACCTTTCGTGAGAAAAAAATCCCACAAACAACGGAATTTTACAATTTACAATACGAAATAACATAAAAACACACTCAGTAAAATGAAACTTCTATTCACAAATTGTTTCTTTTTGACAGGAATCAATAAAAACTAAGAAATATTTGAAGCCGATTGGATTTCATCCAAATGTAAATTAAAATTAAATATAAAATATAGTAGTATAAGAATATAGGAAACTATTCCGATTTCATCAAAGTTGAAGAATCAACGAATTTATCCTAATCTGTAGGATAATTCGAAAAGTTTTGATTGAATTATG